GAAGTTGTCGGAATTATTCGTAATAGAATATTGGCTACAATTGAAGAGGTCTTATCAATAAAATTTACATTTATCCGAGATCTAGGCATAATTAGCAATCCTTTCTATAATCTATAATTAGAATTCTTTTCATTACCCTTCGGGGAAAATGATCCCACAAACAAAGGAATTGTACAATACGAAATAACATAAAACAGACTAATTCTAAAAATGTGGACCTTCCGCTCAAATTGTCCCATTTTGTTTCGACAAGGAGAGATATGAAATATTTGAATCAGATTGGATTTCATTACAATTTCGTAGTATACCAATGAACGGAACTATTACTATTTCATCTAAGATTTCATCTAAGTTGAATAACCAAGGACTTTCTTTTACTACGGATTTTGATAACTCTAGAAGTTTTGATTTGGTTATGATCCAAAGAGGAAAAAGAATAATTATTCCATGATAAAATAGAGTAGAGTAACCATCCGTTTTGTTTACATGACGTGTATACGTCATGCCATACAATGGAAATAAAAATCCATGGGACGATTCATGAATTTGTAATAGATCCATGGGGTAGCTGATGAGAGAAGTTGGTGTTGAGAAATAGGAAAAAATTATTCCTATGGAACCATTGATCGGTCATACCTGTACTGCAATAATATGAATGACTCGCTATTCACTCGGTTTCTGGTCAATAATAAGATTATGTAGGAGAGATGGCCGAGTGGTTCAAGGCGTAGCATTGGAACTGCTATGTAGGCTTTTGTTTACCGAGGGTTCGAATCCCTCTCTTTCCGTTTCTGTTAATTCACCAACGTGACCGACCACAATGTATCAAATCAAATAACAACTGATACCATTATTCCAGCAATAAGACTTTTATTTGATAGAAATTCTCTATTCCAGAAATTCTCTATTCCTAATTACATTACTGCGGTACGTAAAATACAAATATTGGAAAGAGCAAAAAAGAAAAAAAATCCTACTATTTGTAATACGTGAATGAGAAAAATGCGGATCAAGGCCCTTAGATCCATTTACTTCGTCGAAAAGAGGGCAAAATTCTCTGAATCTTTCTTTGTTATTTTCGTTAGGTTCAAGTCTGGCGGGAATAATATTCTACGACTAACAACTCATTTATTTTCAAACCGATCCATTTACTATCTATTATTTGATTTACTAATCCTTTATATTGGAATGAGTCAATAGTCAAATGTTTTGGCAATTCCTCAGGGGGGGGTGAAGCAATATAATTTTGAATCAGAGCTTTCGATCTTTGTTTATCCTTCGTAGTAATAATATCTCGGGGTTTGCAACGATAACTTGGTATATCCACTATACGACCATTAACTAAAATATGTCTATGGTTAACTAATTGCCTAGCTCTAGGAATGGTCGAAGCCATACCCAATCGAAAAAGGATGTTATCCAAACGCATCTCAAGTAGTTGTAGTAAAACCTGACCTGTTGACCCTTTGGCTTTTCCAGCGATATGTACATATCTAACTAATTGTCGCTCCGTCAGACCATAATGAAAACGCAATTTCTGTTTTTCTTCTAGACGAATACGATATTGCGATCTTTTCCCAGAACGCAATTGGGTTTTAAGATCACTTCCGGATTTAGGTCTTTTACTAGTTAGTCCTGGTAAAGTTCCCAGACGGCGTATTTTTTTGAAACGAGGTCCTCGATAACGAGACATAAAGACTCCTTTTTTTTTATTTTATTGAAATTTCATTTTACAGAATAAATCTTAAATTAAGACTGAACTAAAGGATAAACAAAGCAAAGCTAAATTTACTGAAGTATTACAAAGTAGAATGAAATGAATTCTATTAATATCCGGATTTTTTGTATATGTATATATAGGAAGTTGAGGCTCCGTTTTATGATTTGTTCTGTAGAGATCTAATTGCTCCAATCCATTTTTTATTCATAGTTACAAGTTACCACGACATAATAGATCGGTGATCCAACATTTTGAGAAAAGGAGAGATTATCAATCATGGAAAAATCGATAGAGAAAAAAAAAGCCGGCTATCGGAATCGAACCGATGACCATCGCATTACAAATGCGATGCTCTAACCTCTGAGCTAAGCGGGCTCACATAACAGAAATAGAAATAGTATAACAAATAGAAATAGTGTATAGGAATTCAGGAAACTGCTGGATCTTAGCTTAGGGCTATTAGCTATTAATTTAATATGAACTATAGTTCATAGTTCTATTGTTATATCTATATCATTATATCTATATTATTAGTTATATTAGTTATAACTAATATAACTAATAATATAGAACTAGATATGACTAAATAGAATTAATAGAATTCTATTTTTCTAATAGATATTTTTCTAATAGAAATATATGACTAATTAGTATGTGACTAATTAGTAGGATTTTCATTCTATCATATTAATTACATTAATTATTATTTATACATTCTATTTTTTTTTATGCATTTTATACATTTTATTTATATATTTATACATTATATTTCTATTTTTTAATATATATATATATATATATTATGAATATGTATATATATATATATTAATAGATAATTTAAAATTATAAACTATGATTATAAAAAATCTAATTATTTCTTAATATAAAAAAAATTTATTTCTTAAAGTTAAAGTAAAGCAGTTATAGCAATAATTATAGCGTATAGCGAGCGGATCGGTCCTAAGAAAAGATAAGATAAGGATAAAGATACAATCCAAATTAGAATGAGACATTCTTCTGGTTTCATTCGGAAAAGGAAGAGATAGGACGAAAAAAAAAAAAAAAAGAAGAATGAATATCGACCGTTCCAGTATTCCAAATCGCACTGTAAAAAAGAAAGGGAGAGAGAAACATATATATATATATGGGATATATCTATCCATATTGAATTGCGGATACATCAATGATAGAATCATTTCTGATTGAAACAAGGTTTATCCAATAGAAATAAACTGATAGAGGATCACCAAAAAAATCAAATAGCATACACTTTTTCGATATGGGAATCATTATCTAATGAATTCAACGGTTCCAAAATAAATGAAAGAGATGGGTGGAATTCCAACTGGATCTTGGTCTCAAATCAAAAGGGGATATGGCGAAATTGGTAGACGCTACGGACTTGATTGGATTGAGCCTTGGTATGGAAACCTACTAAGTGGTAACTTCCAAATTCAGAGAAACCCTGGAATTAAAAATGGGCAATCCTGAGCCAAATCTTTATTTTGATAAAACAAGGGTTTCTATTTATAAAACTAGAATAAAAAAAGGATAGGTGCAGAGACTCAATGGAAGCTGTTCTAACGAATGGAGTTGACTACGTTGTGTTGGTAGCTGGAATTCCTCTATCGAAATTACAGAAAGGACGGCCCTATATATCTAATACGTACGTATACATACTAACATATCAAACGATTAATCACGACCCGAATCTATCGAATATATATATATGAAAGAAAAAATTCAGAGTTATTGTGAATCCATTCCAATCGAAGTTGAAGGAAGAATCGAATATTCAGTGATCAAATCATTCATTCCAGAGTTTGATAGATCTTTTGAAAAACTGATTAATCGGACGAGAATAAAGAGAGAGTCCCGTTCTACATGTCAATACCGACAACAATGAAATTTATAGTAAGAGGAAAATCCGTCGACTTTAGAAATCGTGAGGGTTCAAGTCCCTCTATCCCCAACAAAAAGTCCATTTTACTTCCTAACTATTTATCCTCTTTTTTTCATCAGTGGTTCAAACAAAATTCACTATCTTTCTTTCTCATTCACTCTACTCTTTCACAAATGGATCCGAAGAGAAATCTTTGGATCTTATCCCAATTTGGATAGATACAATACCTGTACAAATGAACATATATGGGCAATGAATCTCTATTATTGAATCATTCACAGTCCATATCATTATCCTTACATTTATTAGATAAAATTTTTTAATACTTTACTTTATTTAATACTTTACTTTATTTAGATTTAGTCCCTTTAATTGACATAGATACAAGTACTCTACTAGGATGATGCACGGGAAATGGTCGGGATAGCTCAGTTGGTAGAGCAGAGGACTGAAAATCCTCGTGTCACCAGTTCAAATCTGGTTCCTGACACATGAATAATATATCGGATAGATATTCATACAAATTAATCGAGACAGATCAGGATATATATTCGTTAATAGTCAAGAGCATGATACATACTTATTCATCTAGCGTATAGATATATACCTCCATTTTTAGAGATGGGTAAAAAATATATGTATGGTTATGGTAAAGAACTAAAGTGGGATTATGTTCCCTTTTTTTTGTTTCTTTTTTCTTTCTTGTTTGTTCATATTGTGCTTTCTCTCACTCAAAAAGAGTGTTAAGTCTTCATATATATATCAAAAAAAAAAAAAGTAAAAAAAAAAACTTAAAAAAAGTATAGAGGGGTTGAAGGATAGGAATAGACAGGATGCATTTCAGACACAGTACAAATAAAATTCAATCCCTTTTTATTTCGGAATTTCACTTTTTCTTTTATATTTATTCTATTTCTTCACTCTTGCTTACGTTACTTTCCGAGGTCTGTCTAAGTGATGTGCGCGGTACAAAGTTCATGGTGCAGAACTCTTTTGATTCATCTTTTTGTTTCTGCTCATACAAAATAGATATTATCTTTTCCAAATTCGGGAATAGCAATGAAGCCTTTTTTAGGCCTATCCATAATACGAATTAGAGTCCAGTTACTCTGTTTCATCTAGAACAGAACGTAAAAATATTCCTTGACTTGAATGAAATCTGGAGTTGTGTCGTATAAGTGAACATTAGTTTCCTTATCATTCAATGAGCATCTTGTATTTCATAGAAATTTGGGGTAATATAGTCCTTACGTAAGGGCCAGCCTATCCAACTTTCAGGCATCAAGATACGTTTAAGGCGTGGATGATTATCATAGGAGATTCCCAACATATCATAAGATTCGCGTTCTTGAAAATCAGCACTTTTCCAAATCCAGA